ATATAGCCCGTATATTATTATTTCAATTTCCCGAGTGGTCTGAGGACTTAAAAGATTGGAATAGAGAAATGCATGTTAAATGCACCTATAATGGTGTTCAATTATCAGAAACCGAATTTCCAAAAAATTGGTTGACAGACGGTATTCAGATAAAGATCCTATTTCCTTTTTACATTAAACCTTGGCACAGATCTAAGGTGCCACCTCGCCAGAAAGATCGGCTGAGAAATAAAGAGCAAAAAAACGATTTTTGTTTTTTAACAGTTTGGGGAATGGAAACTGAAGTTCCTTTTGGTTCTCCCAGAAAACAACGTTCATTTTTTGAACCCATTTTTAAAGAACTCAGAAAAAAAATTATAAAATTACAAAAGAATCCTTTTTTAGTTATACAGGTTTTAAAAGAAAGAATAAATCTTTTTTTAAACCTTTCAAAAGAAAGAAAAAAATCGGTCATGAAAACCATTCTATTTTTAAAAGGAATAATAAAAGAACTTTCCAAAAGAAACCCAATTCAATTATTTGGATTAAGAAAAATAGATGAATTGAGTGAAACTAAAAAAGAAAAAAATGGGGTAATCAGTAATGGGATGATTAATGAATCGTCCATTCAAATTCGATTTATGGATTTGACAGATTCTTCATTGACAGAAAAAAAAATGAAAGATCTGGATGATAGAACCAGCACAATCAGGAATCAAATAGAAAAAATTACAAAAGATAATAAAAAAGGATTTTTAACTCCGGAAATCAATATAAATATTAGTTCTAATAAAATAAGTTATCCTACTAAACTATTAGCATCAATAAAAAATATTTGGCAGAAATTAAAGAAATTCAAAAGAATAAATGTTCGATTAATCCGTAAATCATATTCTTTTTTCAAATTTTTAATTGAAAGGATATACATAAATATACTTATCTGTATCATTAATAGTCCGAGGATCACTACACAACTTTTTTTTGATAATTCAACAAAAATGATCGATAAATACATTTACAATAATGAAACAAATAAAGAAAAAATAGCTAAAACAAATAAAAATACAATTCGTTTTATTTGGACTAAAAAAAAATCAATTTCTGATATTAGTAAAAAAAATTCAAAGATTTTATTATCCTCCTTCTCACAAGCATATGTATTTTACCAATTATATCAAACGCAATTTTGTAATTTGTATAAGTTAAGATATGTCCTTCAATATCACGGAACATCTTTTTTTCTTAAGAATGAAATAAAGGATTATTTTGAAACACAAGGAATTTTTTATCCTGAATTAAAACATAAAAATATTTTGAATTCGGAAATGATTCAATGGAAAAACTGGTTAAGGGGTCATTATCAATATGATTTATCTCCGATTAGATGGTATCGATTAGTACCACACAAATGGCGAAATAGATTCAATCAAACACGTCTAGTGCAAAATAAAGATTTAAACAAAAGACATTCAGATGAAAAAGATCGATTAATATTAATTAATTACAAAAAATTAAATGATTTTGAATTAAATTCATTATCAAATTCAAAATATAACCTTCAAAAATACTATGGATATGACCTTTTCTCATATAAATCGATTAATTATGAAAATAAGAAGGATTCACATATTTATGTATCACCATTACGTTTAAATAATAAACAAGAGATTTCTTATAATTACAACAAGATATATAAAAAAGGTAAATTAATTAATATGCCAGGAGGTATTATCCCTATTAATTTAGAAGATGATGATATTCTCAATCTAGAWAAATTTACAGATAGAAAATATTTGGATTGGAGAATTTTCGATTTTTGTCTTCGAAATAAAGTCAATATTGAGTCCTGGATTGATATCGATACCAATGGTAATAAAAATACTAAGACTGGGTTTAATAATTATCAAATAATTGATAAAATGGATCAAAAAGGTATTTTTTTTCTTAAAATTTGCCAAAATGGAGGAATTATGGCATCCAACAAAAAAAAAGATCTTTTTGATTGGATGGCAATGAATGAAGAAATACTAAGTCGTCCCATATCAAATCTAAACCTTTGGTTCTTTCCAGAATTTGTGATCCTTTATAATACATATATTATGAAACCGTGGATCATACCAATCCAACTACTTCTTTTAAATTTTTATGAAAATGTTAGTGAAAATAAAAACATCACTAGAAAGAACAAAAGGGATCTTTTTCTATTTTCGAATGAAAAAAAATCGATTGAATTAGAGAATCGAAATCAAGAAGAAAAAGAATCCGCAATTCGAGATAATCTTGAATCAGATGCACAAAATCAAGCGAATCTTGGATCACTTTTCTCAAACCAAGAAAAAGATATTGGAGAAGATTATGCAAGCTCCGATATGAAAAAACGTAGAAAGAAAAAAGAATATAAGAGCAACACGGAAGTAGAGCTTTATTTTTTCCTAAAAAGGTATTTACGTATTCAATTGAGATGGGATGATTCTTTAAATCAAAGAATGATCAATAATATCAAAATATATTGTCTCCTACTTAGACTAATAAATCCAAGAGAAATTGCTATATCCTCTATTCAAAGGGGAGAAATGAGTTTAGATATTTTGATTACTCAAAAGGATTTAACTCTTACAGAATTAATGAAAAAAGGTATATTAATTATCGAACCAATTCGTTTGTCTATAAAAAATGATGGACAATTGATTATGTATCAAAGTCTAAATATTTCATTGTTTCATAAGAGTAAGCCCAAAATTAATCAAATATACCGAGAAAAAAGCTATGTTGCTAAGATTAATTTGGATAAATCCATTGCAAGACATCCAAAAATGGCTGAAAATAGATACAAAAATGATTATGATTTGTTGTTTGTTCCCGAAAAGGTTTTATCCACTAAAAGACGTCGAGAATTAAGAATTCGAATTTGTTTCAATTCGAGGAAGAGAAATGGTATTCATAAAAATCCAGTATTTTGCAACAACGTAAAAAACTGGGGTGAATTTTTGGATAAAAGAAAACATTTTGAGAAAAAGAAACTAATTAAATTAAAGTTCTTTCTTTGGCCTAATTATCGATTAGAAGATTTATCTTGTATGAATCGATATTGGTTTGATACCAATAATGGGGGCCGCTTCACTATGATAAGGATACATATGTATCCACGATTGCAAATTTGTTAATTATGCGTTTTTCATATATATTCTGTACCATATATGTAGGGTATATGAAAAAAGGAGTTGCACCTATGTATTGTCTTACCTTCCAGTCTGATACATGAATACTAATTCAATGCATTTCTCAATATCCAATAGATCTATAAATGATTAACGGAATCTTCTTATTTTTTCTTTTTTTATTTATTATTAGATTTCGATCCAAAATTGTTTCTCTTTTCTAAATGTAGAAATATATCACCCTTTCCTATTCCTATACGAATAAAATTGAAAAGAAAATTGGATTGATTCATTTTATTTGATAAAATTAGGAGTTCATAAAGAAATTAAGATTATTGTGTATACCAAATTAAAATGACTAGCATTATTCTTACTGATCAGTAAAATCCATTAAAAAAAAAGAGGATAGAAAATCCGTTTTATGGTAAAAAATTCATTCATCTCAGTTATTTCACAAGAAGAAGAAAAAGAAGAAAACAGGGGGTCCATTGAATTTCAAGTATTTCGTTTCACCAATAAGATACGAAGACTGACTTCACATTTGGAATTGCACCGAAAAGATTATTTATCTCAGAGAGGTTTACGTAAAATCCTGGGAAAACGCCAACGACTGCTGTCTTATTTGTCAAAGAAAAATAGAATACGTTATAAAGAATTAATTAGTCAGCTGGATATTCGGGAGTCAAAAACTCGTTAAGTGAAAAAGGAATTTGAATTCTTTTATTTTTTTATTCGATCTTGAATTTTAATGAACTTTTTTTCATTTTCAGCAATTCCTGAAAGAATGAATCGAGGAATAACCTATGAATGTAACAACTACAAGAAAAGACCTCATGATAGTCAATATGGGACCTCACCACCCATCAATGCATGGTGTTCTTCGGCTCATCCTTACTCTAGATGGTGAAGATGTTATTGATTGTGAACCAATATTAGGTTATTTACACAGAGGAATGGAAAAAATTGCGGAAAATCGAACAGTTATACAATATCTACCTTATGTAACACGTTGGGATTATTTAGCTACTATGTTCACAGAAGCAATAACCGTAAATGGACCAGAACAGTTGGGAAATATTCAAGTACCTAAAAGAGCCAGTTATATCAGAGTAATTATGTTAGAGTTGAGTCGTATAGCTTCTCATCTGTTATGGCTTGGCCCCTTTATGGCAGATATTGGTGCACAGACCCCTTTTTTCTATATTTTCAGAGAAAGAGAATTAGTATATGATCTATTCGAAGCTGCCACCGGTATGAGAATGATGCATAATTATTTTCGTATCGGAGGAGTAGCGGCCGATCTACCTTATGGATGGATAGATAAATGTTTGGATTTCTGTGATTATTTTTTAACAGCGGTTTCTGAATATCAAAAACTTATTACGCGAAATCCTATTTTTTTAGAACGAGTTGAGGGAGTAGGCATTATTGGTCCAGAAGAAGCAATAAATTGGGGTTTATCGGGACCAATGCTACGAGCTTCCGGAATCCAATGGGATCTTCGTAAAGTTGATCATTATGAATGTTACGACGAATTGGATTGGGAAATCTTTTGGCAAAAAGAAGGAGATTCATTAGCTCGCTATTTAGTCCGAATCGGTGAAATGAGGGAATCTATAAAAATTATTCAACAAGCTCTGGAAGGAATTCCAGGGGGGCCCTATGAGAATTTAGAAACCCGGTGCTTTGCTAGAGAAAGGGATCCGGAATGGAATGATTTTGAATATCGATTCATTAGTAAAAAACCTTCTCCTACTTTTGAATTGCCGAAGCAAGAACTTTATGTAAGAGTTGAAGCCCCAAAGGGAGAATTGGGAATTTTTTTAATAGGAGATCAGAGTGGTTTTCCTTGGAGGTGGAAAATTCGTCCACCTGGTTTTATCAATTTGCAAATTCTTCCTCAGTTAGTTAAAAGAATGAAATTGGCCGATATTATGACAATACTAGGTAGCATAGATATCATTATGGGAGAAGTTGATCGTTAAAATGATAATTGATACAACAGAAGTACAAGATCTAAATTCTTTTTCTAGATTGGAATCTTTAAAAGAAGTCTATGGAATCATAGGGATGTTTTTACCTATTTTGACTCTTGTATTGGGAATCACAATAGGTGTACTCGTAATTGTGTGGTTAGAAAGAGAAATATCCGCAGGAATACAACAACGTATTGGTCCCGAATACGCCGGTCCTTTGGGAATTCTTCAAGCTTTAGCAGATGGGACAAAACTTATTTTCAAAGAGAATCTTTTTCCATCTCGAGGAGATACTCGTTTATTCAGTATAGGACCATCCATAGCAGTTATATCCATTTTACTAAGTTATTCAGTAATTCCTTTTAGTTATCACCTTGTTTTATCTGATCTCAATATCGGTGTTTTTTTATGGATTGCCATTTCCAGTATTGCTCCCATTGGACTTCTTATGTCAGGATATGGATCAAATAATAAATATTCTTTTTTAAGTGGTCTACGAGCCGCTGCTCAATCGATTAGTTATGAAATACCATTAACTCTTTTGTGTGTTATCAATATCTCTACGTGCGATTCGTAAAAACAGAAACTTTTCTTTTTCTTTATTCCTTTTTTTTTTCGAAAAGAAATTGAATAGATATCTCCTTTTTTTATTCATCATTCAGTTTGATGACCTAAATCAGATAGTTGTATGAGTGAAAGAAAACAGCTTAGAAATTAGCAGTAAAAAAATGGAGTCTCATTTCCTACGTACAAGAAAAAAAAAAGTAAATATAAGCAAGACTTTTACCCCAAGATTGGTTGATTAGTCATCCTGGCTTGAAGCGGGCTCAACTCAAAAGATCAACCGTATAGAGTTTTCACTCTGGTTTCTATGTATTACCCTAACGGGTGATTGAGCAAAAATCAGTGGATGGTTAGGAACACCAAAATACATAAAGGATTAGTAATGGAGATTTTTTATGTAAATTATCCAAAAAGAATTTTTACATAAGATAAAAAGAATAATAATTGGGACTTTAAGTTAGTAGAAATGATAAAGTAGTACTACCCACAATTCCGATTCAGAGTATGCTCCTATCCACAGATTCAAAAATGACTATCAGGAACGAAATAATCCTTTTTTTGAAACCCCCCTTTTTCAGAAAGAAGAATAGGAACGAAAAAAAAAAAAGATCTTTTTCTTCTTTCCTATATTCATAGGGATAACGTGGTATTTTTCAGGAACTAATGTATAATTTTTTTTTTCGTAATCAAAAAGAATGGGTTGAAATATCTATTAATATTTCTAGAAAGAGTATTTTATTGAAGGATTAAGTTATTACTCAACAAAGAAAAATTCAAATTATTAAAGGATGAGATCAATTCAGAAGTGCTTTTTTAGTTATTATAGCAGACAGAATTCCATTGGTCTAATTCAGGACCTTCCGATAGGTTTTGACTCTATCTATATAGAATAGATATTTAATTTCCAATCGATATTAGAGTATTATACTACAAACATATCAATATAAATAATATCAATTCGGTCCTTAGATTTATTGATGGCCCTCGAGGAGCCGTATGAGGTGAAAATCTCACGTACGGTTCTGAAATAGCGATGGGAACAGTGATGTTATCATCGACTATGATTATCTAACAGTTCAAGTACAGTTGATATAGTTGAGGCCCAGTCCAAATATGGTTTTTGGGGATGGAATTTGTGGCGTCAACCTATAGGGTTTTTCATTTTTCTAATTTCTTCCCTAGCAGAATGTGAGAGATTACCTTTCGATTTACCAGAAGCAGAGGAAGAATTAGTAGCAGGTTATCAAACCGAATATTCGGGTATCAAATTTGGGTTATTTTATGTTGCTTCCTATCTAAATCTATTAGTTTCTTCGTTATTTGTAACAGTTCTTTACTTAGGGGGTTGGAATATCTCTATTCCTTACATATTCGTTCCTGAGCTATTTGAAATAAATAAAGTAGGTAGAGTCTTTGGAACGACAATTGGTATTTTTATTACATTAGCTAAAACTTATTTCTTCTTGTTTATTTCTATCACAACAAGATGGACTTTACCTAGACTAAGAATAGACCAATTATTAAATCTTGGATGGAAATTTCTTTTACCCATTTCTCTCGGTAATCTATTATTAACAACTTCTTTCCAACTCCTTTCATTGTAAAGGAAAGAAAAAGGACTAGGATATTCTCGATTTACGACTTCTCTCAAATATCAAACAAGAGAAAGAAACAAACATAAAATTATTCATAGATCTTTACGATATGTTCCCTATGGTAACTGGGTTCATGAATTACGGTCAACAAACAGTACGAGCTGCAAGGTACATTGGTCAAGGGTTCATGATTACCTTATCTCACGCAAATCGTTTACCTGTAACTAT